AGATATTCTCTTTTTCCATAGAAATGTGTTCGCTCAAGAAAGACTCCAGAAGATGTTGATCGTAAATAAGAAGACTTTTTACGAAGAAACAGGAATAGATATTCGCATTCATATACATAAGAATTATGTAGGAACCAAAAGAATCTTTTCTTTCTTTTTGAAAAGACGTGAATGAATTTCTTTGAAGTAATGAGACTATTCAAATTATGATATTCGTGGAAAAAAAATCGCAATAAATGCAAAGAAGGAACATCTTTGATCCAGCATTGAAGGATTTGAACCAAGATTTCCAGATGGAGGGGATGGGGTATTAGTAGATCTGACACATAATTTAAATGCGAGAATTTATCCTCTAAAAAGGGAAATATTGAATGAATAGATCGTAAATTCTGAGATTTTGGTATTTTTTTTTCTTCAAGGGAAGATACTAATCGCGACGAGAATGGAATTTCCAGAATGACTCCAAAACCTTCTGATACCATTTGAGAAAAAAAATGAGAAGAAAAAGAATTCTTGTGACCCCAAAATCCATTTTTGTTAGAATCATTCAACGAAAAAATCAAAGATTTCTGTTGATACATTTGAGTAATTAAACGTTTCACAAGTATTAAACTAGATTTCTTGTCATAACCAAGAATTTCCACAGGTTCGGAAAAAATCAAACTGTTGAAGATATGATCATGAGCAAGTGAGTAAATAGACTCCTTCAGGAGTAGCGGATATAGGAAGTTTTGTTGACGAAATCTATCTTTTTTCAAAAGAAGTTTCCTTGTAATTCTGCAATTTACATATATTTCTACTGGAACCAAAAAAGGGAGTCACTTTTTGTGTTATGAAATAATACATGATACATAGTGCAATATGGTCAGAACGGCGTATGTGTATATTGCATTTAGTATATTGGTTATCTTATACTAAAAGACTCTAACTATAATAAAATATTAGAATTCTACGAAGTAAAAGATTATATAAAAGTAAGAACAAACAAAGAATATATACCCCGGAGGCAGAGAGTCCAATCTACAGATCTTTTTCCTTTCTATACAATTTTGTTTGATTTTTCTTATTAATATAACTAGAATAACAATAAAAAAAAGAAGGAAAGGGGGTAAAAATCTTTTATTTTTGCACCTCGATCACTCTTTTGACTTTGGAAAAGAAATTCTTTTTTTATCACTATACTATTTCTTCTACACATCCGTCTCCAACCCATAATAAAGAATAATTAGGATTAAAAAAAAAAGAATCAAAGGTCCACTCACAATTCAAAAAAGAACCTTTTCTCACATCAGGCACTAATATATTTTTAACGTCTAATTAGTAATTTGATCGGGTAATCATTCAAATTAAGAAGGGAAGCTCGTTGCTTTTTTGTCTTACTCGAATTGGAGCCATAAGGCTCTATCCATTTATTCACTAGACCCGCCTATCAAATACTTTACCGAACTAAAAAAAAAGAAAAAATTCTTATATTCGTCCTATTATGAGCACTAGATTTCTTCTTTTTCTATGATTCTATTTTTCTCTTCTTTTTACGACATGCTTTTTTTTCCATTCATTACCTTTCAGGATCAGTCGCGGTCTTCTAAACTCTACCAATAGTCTAGACGAATTTCTTCATCCAAATGCGTAAAAGATCCTAGTCGCAATTAAAAGCCGAGTACTCTACCGTTGAGTTAGCAACCCGGATCAATATGAAGTGTAGATATGATCGAAATACAAAAAAAATCAATGGAGTTGCACTGCACAGCTGAGTCAAAACACGGAACTAGCAACAAATTGAACCACCAAAATATAAAGCGGATCCGGTTCAAAAAAAAGAGATTCAAAATAGAATTGAAAATTCGAAAAACCACCCAATTTTATCAAATTTTTTGATTTTAGCTAAGAAAATACGTTTTGTTTATTTGTATAAAAAAAAAAATACAGCAAACCCACCCATTTCTGAAAAAGAGCCAATAGGGAGTGAGGAGAAAAAGATCTATTTATCTACGATAAAATTATATTTGATCGAGACGCCTTTGTCAATATGAATGGACTTTATGAATGAACTTTTTCCAAAACCAATTTCTATAAATTAGAAAATTAGAGATTCTATAGAAATTGGTTTTGGATTAGCACAAGATTACCCCCCCCTTGTTGGGGGGGTTCCACACACAACAAGAAGCAAGAAAAAAAAATCAGTCAGAATAAGATAAGTATGAATAGAACAAGAAAATCACAAACTTTGAATAAAGAATTACGCAAAGATAGGTACTAGTTACACTACCCTTTTTTTATTTTATTCATGACTCTTGTTTTTACTTTTTTTTTTCTCAAAAGAAACTCGAAATTATTTAAAGAATTCTGCCTTCCTTAAAATATCATGAACAGTTCCTGTGGGTTGAGCACCTTTTTCAAGGAAATATAAAATAGCAGGAACATTTGAATAAGTTTTCTTTTTTATCGGATCATAGAAACCTACTTTTTGAAGATCTCTTCCTTCTCTTCGGGATCGAATATCAATTGCAACGATTCGATAGATGGCTCATTGGGATAGATGTAGATAAAAGATGCCCCCCTAGAAACGTATAGGAGGTTTTCTCCTCATACGGCTCAAGAAAAAATGATTCGAATTTCTAGAATTTCCGTTTCTATCTATATAGATAGAAACAAAAATGGCTCCATAAAGAATTAGACTGTAATTTGAGCCTTTTTTCCTTACAGAAAAAAAATTCCATTTGTACTCCTAACTCAAGTTGGATAGTTTTTAAAGAGTTCGAAAGGAAATCCTTAGAATTTATTGAGCTGTCTCTAACCTCTTTTTTTGTCTCCTTTCGGATCTCTTTTTTTACTCATTCTGATCCAATTGTTGAGACAAGTGAAAAAAGTGTTTCCTTGTTCCGGAATTCGTTGTCTTTGCTTTGCGCTTTGTGAAATCATTGGGTTTAGACATTACTTTGGTGATCCTTGCTCCTTTTCAAAAAGGCAGCAACATACCTTTTGTTTTTTGTTCTTTCTGGAAAAATCATAAGAAAGATTGATTCCTTTGTGATACACTCTTGATCGAAACAGTTTGAAAATTTCGACAAATTCGACTTTTTTTCTTTCAAACTTGTTCAAAATTGAACCTCTCCATTTATCTATATTTTAGATATAGATGATATATTTACAAAGTTGGTCTAACTTATTGATTGTCACTAACCCTAGATTCTTCCCTCAAGAAATGAATCAATCATTTTTGCTCGAGCTCCATCATATGTTATACCATTATATAACATTAGTCTTTTTATTTCTATTTATCAACACAAGACAAATGAAATTAGGTTCCTAAGCAGAACAAACTATGTCGAGACAAGAGCATCTTCATTCGTATCGAAAATGGTGGATGTCAGAATCCACAGCCAATCATGTCCTTCAAGTCGCACGTTGCTTTCTACCACATCGTTTCAAACGAAGTTTTACCATAACATCCCTCTAAATTTATTGGAATTTGGAACCGTATGCAATTGATTCAATATAAAATCATGAATAGTCATTGGCTGAACCGATAAATTCACCCCATATTTTTTCATATGATAAAAAGAACACGAAAAAAAATAAATAATAAACCTCAAAAAAAACCTTTGACTTTACTTTCATTTAAGGGATAAAAATTTTTCATATGATAAAAAGAACACGAAAAAAAATAAATAATAAACCTCAAAAAAAACCTTTGACTTTACTTTCATTTAAGGGATAAAAATTTTATCCACTTTCGCTAAATACTATACTAACTACCAAAACGAAATATTTCATTTTATTTATTCATAAATATTCAATATAGATCAATATAGAATAATAAGATATTCTTATTAACAATAATAGACAATATCTTCATAATTTCGAATAGAATATTTAGAATATATATAGAAACTATTTCGAATAGAATATTTAGAATATATATAGAAACTATTTCTATAAAGATAAAGAATCTATTCTATTCTAATATGATATGAATTCTGATTTGATGATTATTATGATATGAATTCTGATTTGATGATTATTATGATTTACTTATTATTTACCATCTCCTATTTAATCTAATTTTCATTGAAAACAGAGAGATGGTTTGAGAATAAAGTTTCTCTGTTTTCATTATTATGGAGTAGAAAAAGTCTTGTGTAAGGTAAGATCAAAGATAAAACCAGAATCTGGGGAGTCTGATCTTTTCATATCCATCTCCATCATATAAAACAAAAAATCGTTAATGAAAGTCATCAAGAATATTTAAGAATCAAATAATTTAGTAAAAAAAAAAAAAGATAAGATTCTTAGAATTAAGATTGATAACATTGTATCCAACATTAAACAGAAAATTGTTTAATGAAATTTTCAATTTCAATAGAGAACAATCTTTCGTTTCTGATTGAAACGATCTGGGACGGAAGGATTCGAACCTCCGAGTAACGGGACCAAAACCCGTTGCCTTACCGCTTGGCCACGCCCCATTTTGATTTTGTCTAAGAAAAACTAAGCTGAATATTGGTTATTCGTCAATAACCAACCAAAAGAAATCTAGGACATGTTGTCGCTAGGATTCAACACATATAGATATAGAATCAAAAAGATTCATTGATCATTTTATAGAATTCAATTAAGATATTGTATGAAAATAGAATTCCTTGTATTCTCATTTGATTGGAGAATGTAAGGAAGGATTCTTGATTGGGGAGAAGTCAAATAAAAAGAAGAATTTCTTTCTTTTATCCCCCTTTTTCTTTTTAAATTTTCCCTCAGAAAAACAACTCAATCCAATCTGATAATTTATTATCATTTCAATTGAATCTTAATCTTTAAGAACAAAAAAATTTTTGTTATGGTTAATATCTTTAGTTTAATTTGTATCTGTCTTAATTCTACCCTTTATTCGAGTAGTTTTTTTTTCGCCAAATTGCCCGAGGCTTATGCCTTTTTCAACCCAATCGTAGACGTTATGCCGGTTATCCCTGTACTCTTTCTTCTCTTAGCCTTTGTTTGGCAAGCTGCTGTAAGTTTTCGATAAAAATGAAAAATTTCTTCAATTCATAATCAATAAGATCAGATAAGCCTGACATTAGGAACCCTCTATTCAAAAAGCAAATTTTTTTTATATTCAAATTCAATTTGAATAAGGGCGCGATTCTATTTAATAAGCTTATTTCTTCTTTTGTTCCGACCTTTCCTTTATAAGATCTCATAATCTACCTAATTAGAGATATGATATGGCAAGAAATTTTTAGTAACGAAAAAATCTTAATCTTATTACATTAGAAATAAATTCGTGAAAATAAATAAAAAAAAAAACTTTTTTTTTTCATCTTTAGAGCGTCATATCAAAATAGTGTATAGTGTGTGTCATAAAAGTAAAATAGGTGATCTATTTCCTTAAAAAAATGATCTTATCTTGGAGATTTGTAATGCTTACTCTTAAACTCTTCGTTTACACAGTAGTAATATTCTTTGTTTCTCTCTTCATCTTCGGATTCTTATCTAATGATCCTGGGCGTAATCCTGGGCGTGAAGAATAAAAAAAAAAAGAGATGGGATTCGTTTTTAGTTTTTCATTGATTTTTTCATAGGTAAATTTATCAATAAATAGAATAAATACTAGATAAAGATAAAAGATTTATAAAAGAAAATAATCGAAATTTATTCCAATTCTAAAATCTCAAGTGATCGGGGGGGTCGGAGAGAGAGGGATTCGAACCCTCGGTACGAATTATTCGTACAACGGATTAGCAATCCGACGCTTTAGTCCCCTCAGCCATCTCTCCCCATTCCAAATTGTAAATTTCTCATGTGATGTAACACGTTTGATTTTCCTTCTTTTTTTATAACGTTTGATTTTCCTTCTTTTTTTATAATGATTCGAAACAGATTTCTCCAATAGAAAGAATACCTTACTTCTTTTATTTTTTTTATTTTGTACAAAAGTTTTATTCCCGGCCTGGCTAAGTACTGGCCGGGCCAGTACTTCTTTTGTTCCAACGAATCAATTTCATTTTGTTTTGATATCTAATCAAAATTGTTCTTGAAACAAGAAGAGCTACTTTCATTTCATTCCTAATTATTCGAAATTCTATTAGGTAGATTATCTTAGAAATTCTTTCATAAATTATCTATATCTAGATTAATATAGAATATTCTATATATTCTAGTTCTATATTCTAGTATAGAAAGTCTAGAATTCTATATTCATATGATTCTAAAGGAAGTATTAAGAAAGAAAAGAAAGAAGTATATCTGAGAAGATCAATAATATCAAAATAATATCAAATAGAAAAGACATATTTCTAAATTGAGACTAGAAACCATTTCTACGTGTTAATGCTGGAATTTTCATGATTCTGATGCTATCTTGACTGCGTCTACAACAAAGTAATTAGACGCAGTCAAGATAGCATCAGAATAATATCAAATAGAAAAGACATATTTCTAAATTGAGACTAGAAACCATTTCTACGTGTTAATGCTGGAATTTTCATGATTCTGATGCTATCTTGACTGCGTCTAATTACTTTGTTGGACAAATGATCCCTTCATACCCAATAATGAATATGTAGCGGGTATAGTTTAGTGGTAAAAGTGTGATTCGTTCTATTAACAACTTCAATAGTTAAGGGTTCTTTCCATTTTTTTTTCATATTCCGATCAAAAACTTTATTTCTTAAAAAGATTGAATACTTTAACCCTCAATAGGATATTTGAGGAAAGAATATACATTCTCACGATTTCTATCCAAAAGTCAATAAGAATTTGAATAAAAAAATTGGATTATGGAGTCAAGAAGCATAAATTTTTTGATTGGTTCAATTCTTCCAATTGAATGAGTATAAATAAAGGATCTATGGATTATAGTATAAAACTTTCAATCGTAACTAAATCTTCAATTTTTGCGCTGGAAAAGGTAGGTTGAAGCCAAATAGCTATAAAACGATGGTTTTAGTTTACTAGAACCCTTGGGTTCTTATTTAAGCTCGGTAGAAACAAAATTCTTTTCCTTAGGATCCCACGAGTAGAAATAGGGAACGAAGTAACTAGACTAGAAATATTTGATAGAATCCCTCTCTTCTAGAGGGATCATCTAGAAAGCGAGTAGCTTTAGATGCATTCGGAAAAAGCTGACATAGATGTTATGGATCTCATTTTTCTCTGGTGGGAATACATCGATCTTCCATAAAGGAGCCGAATGAAACCAAAATCTCATGTTCGGTTTTGAATTAGAGATGTTAAAAATGATCAACCAACGTCGACTATAACCCCTAGCCTTCCAAGCTAACGATGCGGGTTCGATTCCCGCTACCCGCTCCGCTATATATTCCTTAACTTCCTATTTTATAAAAAATGCATTATCCATTTTGATATACATCCTTCTTTTTTATTTCTTATTTTAATTCTTATTTTAATCCCTAAATGCGTCTAATCTTTTTTTCTTTTTCTGAAAAAATGTTAAAATAGGAAAGAAGGGCGTCCATTGTCTAATGGATAGGACAGAGGTCT